AAGATCCCTCGTTACTGCTCTTCTGAACAGTAATTAGGTAGGGATGACAGGATTTGAACCTGTGACATTTTGTACCCAAAACAAACGCGCTACCAAGCTGCGCTACATCCCTTTCAATTCGTTTACAGTGTCATTGTATAGAATTCCTGTCTTGTTTTCCACATCCTTCTTTTTTTTTCTCGTATCAGATAATAAACATATATATAATTAAAAAAAATTATTAGTTTTTTTTTACAAGAATTCTCTCAATTTCAATTTGAAAATGAAATCTATAAGATCATTATAGTAGACAATATTTCAATTCTAATTTTTTAAATGGGAGGGGGGGGAATTACGTATACAAATACAAGAACTTCTTAACTACATGTACATCTGTAGTTATATATATTACTATATATAATGTAATACAATAAAGAAGAAAGAAGGAGGATTTCAAATGCGAGATCTAAAAACATATCTTTCCGTAGCACCGGTACTAAGTACTCTATGGTTCGGTTCGTTAGCAGGTTTATTAATAGAGATTAATCGTTTATTTCCAGATGCATTAACATTTCCCTTTTTTTCATTCTAGTTATTAACATCAGAAAGGGTTAAAAAATTTAGAGATACGATCAACGATCGGGTACTCATTACCCCCCCTAAAAAAAAAAATTAGAACAAAAAAGGGGGGGGTGGGAGAAAGGTCATACAACCGAGGGTTCAGGATCCAATTAAATTAGTAATAGAACAAAAAAAGGTGTTGCTAGGGAAAGAGTATCCTATGAGATACTTAAAAAAAATACGGTACAAAGATTTGAAATAAAGTAAAAAAAAATAATTGTATTGCTTATTATTATTTTTTTTTTTTTATTACGAATTAATATTCATTGCAACGAAATATTAAAAAAAAAAATTTTTTAGTTACCAGTTTCTATTTTTTTTGTTCTTGGTTTTTCTGGATCCTAAAATTAAAATAGAAGATTGGGGTAAATCATAAATCCAAAGGAGGTTTCATGGCCAAGGGTAAAGATGTTCGAGTAACAATTATTTTGGAATGTACCAGTTGTGTTCGAAATGATATTAAGAAAGAATCAGCGGGAATTTCCAGATATATTACTCAAAAGAATCGGCATAACACCCCTAGTCGATTGGAATTGAGAAAATTCTGTCCCTATTGTTATAAACATACAATTCACGGGGAAATAAAAAAATAGATCAAATAGAGTGCTTGTATATCAACTTTTATTTTAAGAACAGCAATAATGATAGTATCTATATATTATTACATATATATAAATAGAAACAAATAAATCAATAGAAAGAAATCTAATCCTCTATTCTTAATTATAGATAGAACCTCTATCCTATATAGAAATAGAAATAGAAATCGTTTTTATTTTGATCGGATCAAAATAGGATTTTAGAAATAAGGAATAAAAAAATTATGAATAAATCTAAGCGACCTTTTACTAAATCCAAGCGATCTTTTCGTAGGCGTTTGCCCCCGATCCAATCGGGGGATCGAATTGATTATAGAAACATGAGTTTAATTAGTCGATTTATTAGTGAACAAGGAAAAATATTATCTAGACGGGTGAATAGAGTTACTTTAAAACAACAACGATTAATTACTATTGCTATAAAACAAGCTCGTATTTTATCTTTGTTACCTTTTCTTAATAATCAGAAACAATTTGAAAGAAGTGAGTCGACCCCTAGAACTACTAGCCTTAGAACCAGAAAAAAATAGACTTATTCTTCAATTAAATAACAATTCCAATCTGAAGGAATTAAAAAAGAGATGAATATTTTGTTCGAAAAATCCAATCAAGAATCAAAATTGGATTGTTACGTCGGTGTCTGTCATAAAAAAAAAAAAAAAGAAAAGAATCGTCGAAAAGAAAAAGAATAACTCTTTTTTTAGCAACTATCTACCCTCGTTTTGACGACTTTTTTTTTTACTTATTTCTACTCTACCTTCCCCGAGCTCATTCTCCTTAGAACTCTATTTCACATTTTTTAGTGGATTTATTTCAATCCCCTTATTTTTTGATCTCATTCGAAATCGTATAAAGACAACTCCTATTTAAGAGAGCTATTTGTGCAAGTATTTTCCGATTAAGAAGTAATTGCTTCTTGTACAAATTGTGTATGAATAGGTTATAACTATAGAATACCTCCGTTTCGTGAATTACGGCATTTATTCGAGTGATCCATAAACGACGAAAATCTCTTTTTCTTTTACCCCTATCCCGATGAGCTGAAACTAAAGCTCTTATTCTCTGTTGAGTCATAGTTCGTGTAAGTCGTGAATGAGCCCCTCGAAAGCTTGATGCAAATAAACGAAGTTTTGTTCTACGCCTCCGAGCTATATATCCGCGTTTAATTCTAGTCATTGAATAAATCAAACTTTGATGAATAACTAATTCTGTTTTTAGTTATTCTTTTCCCCTTTACTAGTCATTAATAACCAAACTCATTATTCCAATGTATAAAAAAAAATTCCAATGGCTTTTGCTACTCTAACCTTCCCCACCACTATTTTTTGTTAGGTATTTTGCTTTGAAAGGAAAAATTGCCTTGATATTTGATATTAAAAAATAGAATAACTACAAAAAGTAGTAACTAGAAATGGATAAATAGTGGGTTCCATCGTTTCTATGGTTACTGCTAAAACGGTGAGGTCCTCTCTATACACCGGAGCTCCTTCTTTTAATTAATCAATACTATTGGTAACTTGTACAATTCACTTTTTTTGGCTCTACCCCATGAATATTCCAGTAATAGGTCTTTCACAATGAGATCCACTTTATACAGTAACGGTATTTCATTTTTAAAATTGATTTGGTCGTTTACCCTGTTAGTCCGTTCTTTTCTTTCAAGAGTGGAATCTTTTTAATAAAAAAAGGAATTTCCCCCGCTTAATGAATAACCATTTGTTATCATTGGGGGTTTTCTCAAAAAAGGAGTTGCTTGGATTTGCACCAATGTAAACCATAAGTTTCAGACACAATAGAAGATATGAACGATCTATTTTTTTATAATGAATCGAGTTCTTCCATTCGATTTTATTCACAGGTACTGATCCTTGATATTTCAAAAAGAATTTCCTTTTCGTGTCTCAGTCTACGATCTAAACGAGTCGCACATACACCCGAGTACATGTTCCTCGTCGCTGAGGGCATCCCCGAAGCGCTGGGGATTTCGTGACATTTCGGATTGGCTGTCTTGTATTTCTAATAAGTTGTTTAATGGTTGGCATACGGAATCATATAATTTTTGGGCTGGTTTAGATTGGTTCTAACCGGCTAATTCTAAATTACTTCTCTTCAAGATTCTCTTCAATAAAAAAATATATATTGAAAAGAATATGAAACTAAACCTTTAATCTAAAAAGATATAAAATTAGCAATTCTATATTTGCATGAAATTGCTCTTCTTTTTTATTGAACCGCTACAAGATCAACCATTCCATGAGCTTGGGCTTCTGTTGCTGACATAAAAACATCCCTTTCCAAGTCTTCGGATACAACCCATATAGGTTTGCCCGTTCTTTGTACATAAACTCTTGTGACGGCTTCGCGAAGTTTTAGTAGTTCTTCCGCTTCCAAGATAAATTCTCCCGTTTGGGCCTCATAAAATGAAGCAGCGGGTTGATGGATCATTACCCTGATGATCTGATGATATAATAGAAAAGGTTCTTCTATTTCGCAGAATGAGGCGAGATAACAAAAAAACAGAGAAAATTGAATAACCGTACAGGCTTTTTTTGTGCATTGCATACGGCTCCACAATGGAATTTACGTTTTTGCCCTTTCCTTTCGGCGAAAGAAAAAAAGTATAGGTTGTATTATACGCAGATCCATAAATGATCCAATTATCATCCTTCTTTTTTGTAGGAGTTAAAAAAATACTATGATGGTTCCGTTGCTTTATATATCATTTTTTTCATTCGTCTATGATTAAGCAATCCCAAAGTTTCTTTTTTTTTTATAAATTTTGTAAATAAGCTTCCGGTGTGAAAACAAAGTTTGTGACGCTGAGATGTGCCCGAATAGGTAAGATATAATTTGAAATACCCCTTCCTTATCTCATACTACTCTTTCAATATATAATCTCATTTTTTTTTAATCTAAAAAATTTCATATCGAATTCGAAGTGCCATGCTATTATTACTTAACTAATTCATATTTCCGATGGCGAAGGCATAGTATTTTTTTCTCGAAAATAAAAAAACTCATTGGCGCCAAGCGTGAGGGAATGCTATACGTTTGGTAAGTGTTCCTCCGACTAGGATAAAGGATGCTACTGAAGCGGCCAATCCCATGCATATTGTCTGTACATCGGGTCGCACAAATTGCATAGTATCATAAACAGCCATTCCAGATATTAACCATCCACCAGGAGAGTTTATAAACATATAAAGATCTTTGTTATCTTTTTCCATACTGAGATATATCATAAGACTAATAAGTTGATTCGAGATGTCGCTATCAACCTGTTGGCCTAAAAAAAGTAATCTTTCTCGATAAAGTCGGTTGATTAGGATAAAATTTTATTCCTTAGGAGCCGTACAGGCACCTTTTGATGCATACGGTTCAACAAAAATTGTGAAAAAATCAATGTGTCGATTTCAACCCCCCTTTTTTTTTTTTAGAAGGCTTTTCTTTCTAATTTATAAGGGAAGGGCTTGCTCCATTTTGAAAAGTAAAAGAAAAACAATTTTGCCCCATTTATTAGATATTATAATCCTATAATAAAACGGGTGATTAAGTCTGTCAGACTAACTTGATTCATTGATATTTTTTTCATCGAAATTCCGTTGAAATGGCGATGATTTTTTCTTGTTCCTGAACGGGCTTCTTCCTTTTTTTATTCCTTTTTTTAGGTTTATGCTCTACCCCGAGTAAAAGGAAAAATTTGCCCGATTTTGATTTGCACATATAGGACAAATGAACCAAATACCGCGTCTTTTTTTTACTACTCCTTCTTTTTTTTCAATTCATTTCTTTCACATGTCTTCTGTCAAAAAGTCAACAAATTTTTAATTCTATTTTTTGATTTGATCAACAGTTTTAGATTACCCTGTTTCAATTTTTTGTATTTTTTAATAGAATTTTGTATCATAATTTTGCATATCATATTAAGTAGTACTTATAAAAATTATATATATTAATTATCAATTGGGTTGTTGCTAAACGGAGCCTGGATACTTAATTTGATTAGTCCGATCACGTAAACCATAAAAAATTTTTGATAATCTAATATCAATCTAAATACTCCCTGCATTTAATTCAACTTTTTTTTACGCTTCGCGTTACAAATTTTTGATAATTAAATCAATCTTTTTGGGCGAAACAGAGGATATCTCGATCGAGGGAGAAAATGGGGAAATCCCATATAGCCCAATATATCTGACAAGTCGCACTATATGTCAACCCAAGATGTATCTCCTTCTCCAGGATTTTTAAAAGGTACTTTTGGAACGCCAATAGGCATGAAATGAAAAAAAAAGAGAATGAAGTTCTCTATTTCACTTTGATGTGGAAACGTAAGACTGGGGTTTCATTTTTTAATAATATTATCCTTTTTTTCCTACTTTATTAATCATATTTAAATTAATAATATTTAATACATAAGTTGAATAAGCTAAAATAAAATATAAAATAAAAGTAAAGTAAGAGAGACGAAATAAAAATAAAGGTAATTTTTTACGAAGGGGCTTCTGAATGATGAACAACAATAGCTATCTTGGTTCATATAAAATAGGATTCACCCCCATTGCGTATTGGTACTTATCGGATATAGAATAGATCCGCTTCCCTTTTTTCCTATGAATAGAATTGTTCCATTATTACTAACAGAATAGAACAAATATTAATCCTTATCTCCAAAATAATTACCTAAAAAAGGGAGGGTCCGTAACATAGTTTTTTCCAATGCAATAAAGTTACATAGTGTCTATTTTTCGTTGATAAAGGGGTATTTCCATGGGTTTGCCTTGGTATCGTGTTCATACTGTTGTATTGAATGATCCCGGTCGTTTGATTTCTGTTCATATAATGCATACTGCTCTGGTTGCTGGTTGGGCCGGTTCGATGGCTCTATATGAATTAGCAGTTTTTGATCCCTCCGACCCTGTTCTTGATCCAATGTGGAGACAAGGTATGTTCGTTATACCTTTCATGACTCGTTTAGGAATAACCAATTCGTGGGGCGGTTGGAATATTACAGGAGGGACTATAACGAATCCGGGTCTTTGGAGTTATGAAGGGGTAGCCGGAGCACATATCGTGTTTTCTGGCTTGTGCTTCTTGGCAGCTATTTGGCATTGGACATATTGGGATCTAGCAATTTTTACTGATGAACGTACAGGAAAACCTTCTTTGGATTTGCCCAAGATTTTTGGAATTCATTTATTTCTTTCAGGAGTGGCTTGCTTTGGTTTTGGCGCATTTCATGTAACAGGATTATATGGTCCTGGAATATGGGTATCCGACCCTTATGGACTAACCGGAAAGGTCCAACCCGTAAATCCGGCGTGGGGCGTGGAGGGTTTTGACCCTTTTGTTCCGGGAGGAATAGCCTCTCATCATATTGCAGCAGGGACGTTGGGTATATTAGCGGGCTTATTCCATCTTAGTGTTCGTCCGCCTCAACGTCTATACAAAGGATTACGTATGGGAAATATTGAAACCGTCCTTTCCAGTAGTATTGCTGCTGTCTTTTTTGCAGCTTTTGTTGTTGCTGGAACTATGTGGTATGGTTCTGCAACTACTCCCATCGAATTATTTGGTCCTACTCGTTATCAATGGGATCAGGGATACTTTCAACAAGAAATATATCGAAGAATTAGTGCTGGACTAGCTGAAAATCAAAGTGTATCAGAAGCTTGGTCTAAAATTCCTGAAAAATTAGCTTTTTATGATTATATTGGTAATAATCCAGCAAAAGGGGGGTTATTCCGAGCGGGTTCAATGGACAATGGGGATGGAATAGCTGTTGGATGGTTAGGACACCCCGTATTTAGAAATAAAGAAGGGCGTGAACTTTTTGTACGCCGTATGCCTACTTTTTTTGAAACATTTCCGGTTGTTTTGGTAGACGGAGACGGAATTGTTAGAGCCGACGTCCCGTTTAGAAGGGCAGAATCAAAATATAGTGTCGAACAAGTAGGTGTAACTGTTGAGTTTTATGGTGGTGAACTCAATGGAGTTAGTTATAGTGATCCCGGAACTGTGAAAAAATATGCTAGGCGGGCTCAATTGGGTGAGATTTTTGAATTAGATCGTGCTACTTTGAAATCTGATGGTGTGTTTCGTAGCAGTCCAAGAGGTTGGTTTACTTTTGGGCATGCTTCGTTTGCTCTACTTTTCTTCTTTGGACACATTTGGCATGGTGCTAGAACCCTCTTCAGAGATGTTTTTGCTGGGATTGATCCAGATTTGGATGCTCAATTGGAATTTGGGGCATTCCAAAAACTTGGAGATGTAACTACAAAAAGACAAGCAGTCTGATGCAACATTGCTTTTTTTTTTCTAGTTTATGTTTGCGATTTTATTTCATTATTTTATAGATAGGGTACTGTAGGAATCTTTATTTAAATTGCTGTCGTTTCTTTGACTCTTTTTATTTCTTTATCCAGAAGGATACTCCTAAGTAAACATAAACAAAACAGGTATGAAAGCTATAATTGTAAACCACGATCAAATTTATGGAAGCATTGGTTTATACATTTCTCTTAGTATCGACTTTAGGGATAATTTTTTTCGCTATTTTTTTTCGGGAACCACCTAAAATTTCAACTAAAAAATAAAATAATTTTTCATTATCTTCATTAGACGTAATCAGCCTCCTAATATTTGGAGGCTGATTACGTTAACTAGTCCCCGTGTTCCTCGAATGGATCTCTTAGTTGTTGAGAGGGTTGCCCAAAGGCAGTATATAGAGCATACCCAGTAAAACTTACAAGTAACCCCGATATAAAGATGGCGACTAGGGTTGCTATTTCCATTATTATAGAATTGAAAGACCACAATGGATCTATGCTAAGATCGTTTATTTACAACGGAATGGTATACAAAGTCAACAGATTGTAATGAATACAAAATAAGATTTATGGCTACAAAAACTGTTGAGGATAGTTCTAGATCTGGTCCAAGAAGCACTAATGCAGGGCAGTTATTGAAACCATTAAATTCCGAATATGGTAAAGTAGCTCCTGGATGGGGAACGACCCCTTTGATGGTTGTTGCAATGGCTCTATTTGCGGTATTCCTATGTATTATTTTGGAGATTTATAATTCTTCTGTTCTACTGGATGGAATTTCAGTGAATTAGACTGCGAAGAATTTTGAAGTCCTAGCTTTTAGTTCGATACAAAAAAGTCAAGTATGTAGGTCTAAAATTTTTAGCCTATTCTCCTTTGGTAGTTCGACCGCGAAATTTTTTTTATGCATTGTATATTTCCGGAATATGAGTGTGTGACTTGTTAAAATCGACCCTATGGATAGTACAGAGAATGTGGTCTGTCATCTTTATCAAGATGGTTTTACTTCGTCGGATATTCATTCGAGTATCTGAAGCACGGAATAGATCAAATAGATCACAAAGTATTCGAACTATGATTCATACTTAATACTCAGACCTCGTAGCCGGACTTCTTTCCGTTCTATCTTATAAATTTTAATAAATCAAAATGTTTTTCGACTTTGAAACTCTTATTTGGATCAAAGGACAAACGCTTCCTTGTATTTTATGTTTTTAGTCATTATAGCTGTTTTTTTGATTTAATAAGTGATGATCCAATGGTTCTCACTCAGTGAACTTTGGACTTTGAAGGTTTCATTGAATTATCGTGGTTCTCGTATGAATCTGAGGTTTCAATTGATTAGTTAAGTAGGGTCTTAACAAGAGAATTCCTATCAATAATAAAGAAAACAAAAAGAAATCCGCATTCCCATTACATAAACTACCAAATAAAAACGACAATAAAGATAGGTAATCTAGAAGATTCAAGAGGCCTATAATGATCAACACAATATAAAGACCTATGAGCTGACTTGATTTTTTGGCATTTAATTACAAAGAAGAGCTTTCGCATTTTGACTCTTTCATATCTTTAAATCGAATAAGAGAGAAGTTTAAAACTTTATATTCCATATCCGTTTCAATTCAGTATTTGGGTCTTTTTTTTTTTGTTTGAGCTGTACGAGATGAAATTCTCATATACAGTTCTTGGAGGGGGAGTAACCTTGGTTTACCTATCTCAATAAAGTTTATGATTGGTTCGAAGAACGTCTTGAGATTCAGGCGATTGCAGATGATATAACTAGTAAATATGTTCCTCCGCATGTCAACATATTTTATTGTCTAGGAGGAATTACCCTTACTTGTTTTTTAGTACAAGTAGCTACGGGATTTGCTATGACTTTTTATTACCGCCCAACAGTTACAGAGGCTTTTGCTTCTGTTCAATATATAATGACTGAAGCTAACTTTGGTTGGTTAATCCGATCAGTTCATCGATGGTCGGCAAGTATGATGGTCCTAATGATGATCCTGCACGTATTTCGTGTATACCTCACCGGTGGTTTTAAAAAACCTCGCGAATTAACTTGGGTTACTGGTGTGGTTCTGGGTGTATTGACCGCATCTTTTGGTGTAACAGGTTATTCTTTACCTTGGGATCAAATTGGTTATTGGGCAGTCAAAATTGTAACAGGTGTACCTGACGCTATTCCGGTAATAGGATCGCCTCTTGTAGAATTATTACGCGGAAGTGCTAGTGTTGGACAATCCACGTTGACTCGTTTTTATAGTTTACACACTTTTGTATTACCTCTTCTTACGGCCGTATTTATGTTAATGCATTTCTTAATGATACGTAAGCAAGGTATTTCAGGTCCCTTATAAATAATATAGATTCTAGATATTTGTAATTACTCATTTATCTTATTACTTGGTGAAGGAACGATAGTATTTTATTGCTATAAATATGGATTATTAAAAAAATAAGACA